TTTTCTGTATTTACTAGAATCTTTAATGGCCATGGGGCTAGTTCAGGGTGCATTAATAAAATGTCTTTGAGTCCATTTAGCGGGGAAAACCGAATTTTTTTGGCTATTTTTGGAAAATTTGGTGACCCCGAAAAATGGGCTTAAAGGAAAAGTATCAGAGAATTATGAGAATTTGCTAAAAATGACCTGTATAATAAGAATTTATATAATATACTATATTCCTATATACCTATTATGCTTATAGTTAAAGGCAAATAGGGTTAATTTATATTATATTAAATTCTTATATATATATAGATAAATATATAAATAATATAAAAGATAATATAAGTATATATATATATTAAATTCTTATATATACATATATTTATTCTTATATAATATATATATATGAATATATTTTAATTAAATTATTAATAACCAACAATTAATTTTATTAGTTTAACTAGAAACTTAATGATGACCCTCATTTTGTAAACTCTAAAAAAAATGAGGGTCATTAATTATTTAGTTAAGATTATTTGATATTTTTATCTCTATGTTTATTCCAATAAATATAGACTAAGGTTTCTTTTTTTAGTTCAGTATTAATATATTGTTCAGTGTGTACTTTATTAGATCCATTGCTGATCAGTATTCTATAAAATATAAAAATATTATATTTGATCGGCTTTAAATTGATCTGATTAATTTATAATAATTGTTTAATGTAAGGGCATGTTACATTAAATCAATTATTTAAATTAATTGATTGAGGTGACGTAAGTTATTTAAATTTACGTGATTTAGTTGATGTTTAATGAAAAAGTTAAAATTATGGGGCATAAATTTGATTAACTTATCTTTGAACATTCAATTGTTTATAGCCAGGCCTATAGTTATTGATGACGGGCTTTTGACTTGGGGAGACTTAGGCTATTTTTTGTTCATTATAAGGTTAATTAATTGATCGGGCTGTGAGAGGCCTGTTGGGCTAGATTTATTTCAATTATTGGGGATGTTTGTTGTTCTCTCATTAAAGACCCATTTTTGAAGAATAGTGAACAAAAGTTTTATTCTTGCTTATAAATTTACTCTAAGTTTATTTTACATGTAAGTTTTTGCGTGCCATTAAATTTCTCTAAAAGGGGGATTTATTGAATTTTATTCGCAGTATTTAATTTTATAATTCAAGGAGATTTGGAGTTAGTGATTTTAATAGTACCGGCAAAAATCGTGCCAGCCGCCGCGGTTAGACGAGGGGTGCAAGTAAATATTTTTAGTGTGTAGTTAAATGATAACAAAGAAAGTATAATTAAATTTATTAGGTGGAATTTTAAATTTAAATAATTTCTTATAAAAGTTTTTGAGGCTATGAAATTTAAATTTTAAACTAGGATTAGATACCCTATTATTTTGAATGTAAAGTGTTAATACTAGAGTAGTATAAGTTATGTTCTTGAAACTCAAAGAATTTGGCGGTGTTTTAGTCCTTTCAGAGGAACCTGCCCCATAATCGATATTCCACGTTATACCTTGCTTAATCTTGTTGATCAGTCTGTATATCGCCGTCGTCAGAATGTCCTATAAGGGTTAGAATTTTCTTTATTTGTAATAATTAAAGTGATGTCAGGTCAAGGTGCAGTTTATGATTAAGTGGAGGTGGGTTACAATAAATTTATTTATTACGGATAATTATTTGCAATCAGTAATTTGAAGGTGGATTTGAATGTAATTTTATATAGTATAGTATATTGATTTTGGCTCTAAAACATGCACACATCGCCCGTCGCTCTCGTTACTTAAGATGAGATAAGTCGTAACATAGTAGGCGTACCGGAAGGTGCGCCTGGAAAGTTCAATTCAGAGCTTGATTAGTTAAGCATCTCATTTACACTGAGAAGTCACTGTGCAATTCAGTTTGATTTGAAAGGGAGAAATTTACTTTGGTTGTTTGTGTTAATTTGTTTTGTTAATAAAATCATTTTTTAAATAATAAGTTTTTGTATAGGTTATAGATAAAATTATGTTAGTGATAGTTAAATTGTATTGTGAAAGATTATTGAAATATTTGAAAATTTATTTTTTTTAAAGTAGGTTTGATTTACCGTACCTTGTGTATCAGGGTTCATCAAAAAGTTTGTATATATTTATATGTCCCGATTTGAAGAGAGCTAAGTATTTTTGTTAGTTAATGTAGAATAATTATTAATTAAAAATATTTAGTAATGAAACGTTATCCGTTCTTTAAGATATCTGGTTTTTCAAGAAATGAATTTAATTCAGTTATTATATTTTATTGGTCTAATTGATTAGGCTGGTATAATTTAATAAAAATATTTGGGGGGATAAGCTTCTGAATATAAATTTATAAAATGTAATTTTAATTAAGATTTTGTAGGCTTAGAATTAGTCATCAATTAGAGGATGTTATAATTTATTTTTGATTAAATATGATTTTGTAAAATATTTAAATTTTTTATTGAAATGTAGCTTTGAATTAGTTAAAGTTAGTAATAATGATGAAATTAGTATAATATGTTGTTGATTTTTATTAAATTGTTAGGTTACATTAAGGAATTCGGCAAATTAATGCTCGCCTGTTTAACAAAAACATGTCCTCATGAAAATAATTTGAGGTCTGACCTGCCCACTGAATTAACGTAATTTAAAGGGCCGCGGTATTTTGACCGTGCAAAGGTAGCATAATCATTAGTCTTTTAATTGGAGGCTGGAATGAATGGTTGGACGAGGCATTGACTGTCTCAGTGTAAATGTTATTAGAATTTAACTTTTAGGTCAAAAGGCTTAAATGTGGTTAAAGGACGAGAAGACCCTATAGAGCTTTATATTTAATAACTATAATTAATTTAGATGATTTTTAGTGGTAGTTAAGAAAATATTTTGTTGGGGTGACAGGAAGATAAAATAAACTCTTTTTAATTTTTTACATTAATTTATGAGTGATTGATCCATTATTAGTGATTATAAGACTAAGTTACCTTAGGGATAACAGCGTAATCTTTTTTGAGAGTTCTTATCGACAAAAAGGGTTGCGACCTCGATGTTGGATTAAGGGTAATTTTGGGTGCAGATGTTCAAAGTTTAGGTCTGTTCGACCTTTAGATCCTTACATGATCTGAGTTCAGACCGGCGTAAGCCAGGTCGGTTTCTATCCTTAATAAATATTGATATTTTAGTACGAAAGGACCAAATATTGGGAATAATATTTCTTTAAAAATTGATTTATATTAATAGTCTATTTTGGCAGATAAGTGCAATGGATTTAGGATCCATTTATGTAAAAGTATTTTACAGATAGAACTTGTTTATATATGATTGTATTTTACCTATAGTGGGTGCTTTAATTTTAATTATTTGTGTTTTAGTGGGGGTAGCTTTTTTAACATTATTAGAGCGTAAAGTTTTAGGTTATATTCAAATTCGTAAGGGTCCTAATAAGGTAGGATTTGCGGGTATTCCTCAGCCTTTTTGTGATGCAATTAAGCTGTTTACAAAGGAGCAAACTTATCCTGTTTTATCTAATTATTTGCCTTATTATTTTTCACCAATTTTTAGTTTATTTTTATCTTTGTTGGTTTGAATAGTTATACCTTATTTGAGAGGTATGTACATATTTGGTTTAGGTTTATTATTTTTTTTGTGTTGTACTAGCTTGGGTGTTTACACTGTTATAATTGCGGGTTGATCTTCAAATTCTAATTACGCTTTATTAGGGGGTTTGCGGGGGGTGGCTCAAACTATCTCTTATGAAGTAAGATTAGCATTAATTTTATTATCTTTTGTGTTTTTAGTGGAAGGCTACAATTTATTAGATTTTATTAAATATCAGGAGTATATCTGATTTATTGTGGTAATTTTTCCTTTAGCTTTGGCTTGGTTTGCTTCTTGTTTAGCAGAGACTAACCGAACTCCATTTGATTTTGCTGAAGGGGAATCTGAACTAGTTTCAGGGTTTAATGTAGAGTATAGAAGTGGTGGATTTGCTTTAATTTTTTTAGCTGAGTATGCTAGAATTTTATTTATAAGAATACTATTTAGAGTAATCTTTTTGGGGTGCAATATTTATAATTGATCATTTTTTTTAAAGTTATCTTTTATTTCTTTTATATTTATTTGAGTTCGAGGGACTTTACCACGATTTCGGTACGATAAATTAATGTATTTGGCTTGAAAAAGTTTTTTGCCCCTGTCCTTAAATTATCTATTTTTATTAGTAGGTTTAAAGATTTTTATTTTATCAGTTTTATTTTAGTGAATTTTTTTTAGTATCAGTGAAGTTAATAGAAGAATTAAACTTCTGTCTTATGTTTTCAAAACATATGCTTTTCAATAAGCTAATTAACTAGTCTAGAATGGTATCTCAGATTTTGAATATAAGGGGATTTATAATATAGTAGAGGAAGTAAAGAACAGTTAGGATTTGACCAACTAAGATGTACGGGTCTTCAACAGGGCGGGCTCCGATTCAGGTTAAAAGAATCACGATGACTAGTAGAGATCAAAATATAATTTGGTTAATTGGGTAGAATTGTATACCTCGGAAATTACTTTTGTTAGAGAAGGGAAGAATCAATAAGATGGCAATTGATAAGACTAGGGCAATTACTCCTCCTAACTTATTAGGGATAGATCGTAAAATGGCGTAAGCAAATAAAAAATATCATTCCGGTTGAATGTGGACGGGGGTGACTAGGGGGTTCGCTGGAATGAAATTATCAGGATCTCCTAGTATATAAGGTTCAAGTAAAGTTAGTATAGTTAAGATTATAATTATAACTAAGAAACCAACAATATCCTTAAAGGTGAAGTAAGGGTGGAAGGGGATCTTGTCAACATCACTGTTGATTCCTAATGGGTTATTTGACCCGGTTTGGTGCAAGAAGAGAAGATGGATTATGACTGCAGCAGCAACAATGAAGGGTAAAACAAAATGGAATGTAAAGAATCGGGTAAGTGTGGCGTTATCAACCGCAAATCCCCCTCATACTCATTGAACTAGGTCTACCCCTAAATAAGGGACAGCTGAGAGGAGGTTAGTAATAACTGTGGCTCCTCAAAAAGATATTTGTCCTCAGGGTAGAACGTACCCTATAAAGGCTGTTCCTATAACTAAGAATAAAATAATTACTCCAACGATTCAAGTAGGGGTGAATATATAAGATCCATAGTATATACCCCGACCGGTATGGAGATATAAACAGATGAAAAAGAAAGAAGCTCCATTAGCGTGCAGGGTTCGTAGGAGTCACCCGTAATTTACATCTCGGCAAATATGGGCTACTCTATTGAATGCTAAATCAACATGGGCTGTGTAGTGTATAGCTAGGAATAAGCCAGTGACAATTTGGACTCCTAAACATAGGCCTAGGAGTGACCCAAAATTTCATCAAGCGGAAATATTAACTGGTGCTGGTAAATCAACTAAGGCGTTATTAGCAATTTTAAAGAGAGGATGATTTGTACGTATGGGTTTATTCATTAGTTTTTTTGTCGTAAGGGCCCAAAAAAGATGCAGGTGATTTTAACTACAGCGATAAGAGTTAAGAAGAGGTAGAGGACTAATATAAGGGTAATAAGTCCAGTAGGTTGATTATAAAGTTTGGTTAATGATAGTGAGGCTTCTTCATAGTAGAAGTTAATTATACTTACATCTATCATATCTGCGTTTAAGCAGTTAATTAGATAAGGCAGCGGGTCAATAATTAGAGTAAAAAATACACCAATTACTAATATAGTGCCCCCTAAAAATAGAGTAGACGTGGATATTGAAAATATTTCATTTGAAGCCAGTCTAGTAACATAAATGAACAAAACTAGTAAGCCCCCCAGGAAGACTAGGAATAAAATATAAGAAAATCAGAAGCTTTGGGTTATAAATCCTGTTAAAAGACAGATACAAAGAGTTTGGATTAATAATATTAATCCTATAGCTAAGGGGTGTCTTATTTGGGTAAAAATTAGTCTGATTAGAGTTCTACAAATTAAGGTAATTGAATGAAAAATGCAGAGAATAGTTTAATAAAAATATTAGTTTTGGGGATTAATGATAAGAGGTGATCTCTTTTCTCTGAAAGCTTTAGAAGGAAATACCTTAATTTTGATTTACAAGACCAAAGTTTTATTTTAAACTACTAAAACCAATGTTAACATCTTTTTATTGATTATTCCCTTTATTTTTATTTATGAGAGGGGGCTGAGTCTTTGCTTCTAAGCGTAAGCATTTATTGTTGACTTTATTAAGTTTAGAATTTATCGTTTTAAGTTTATTTTTAATTTTATTTATATATTTAAATAGACTGAATTACGAATTATTTTTTAGAATAGTATTTTTAACTTTTTCAGTTTGTGAGGGAGCTTTGGGGCTTTCTATTTTAGTGTCAATAATTCGTACCCACGGAAATGATTATTTTCAGTCTTTTAGTGTTTTACAATGTTAAAATTATTACTTGCTTTAGTTTTTTTAGCTCCTGTATGTTTAGTTAAAAATATATGATGAATGGTTCAGGGGGTTTTGTTTGTATTAACTTTTATATTTATATTTATAAATGTTTTTAGAACTTTTTTTGGTAATTTGAGTTATTTTTTAGGGTGTGATGTTTTATCTTATGGTTTAATTCTTCTAAGATTTTGAATCTGTGTTTTAATAATTACAGCTAGAGAATCAGTTTATCGGTTTAAGAACTATGAGGGATTTTTTATTTTATTGATTGTAATTTTATTAACTTTATTATTTTGTACATTTAGTTGTATAAATTTGTTTATGTTTTATTTATTTTTTGAAAGAAGCTTAATTCCTACCCTATTTTTGATCTTGGGTTGGGGGTACCAACCTGAGCGTTTACGTGCGGGGGTATATTTACTTTTTTATACATTATTAGCTTCTTTGCCGTTATTAGTGGGTATCTTTTATTTAGGAGGGTTAAATCAATCATTATATTTTCCTATGTTAACTGGTTTACATATCTCTAATGTGTTATTGTATTTAAGACTAATTTTAGCATTTTTAGTAAAAATGCCTATATTTTTAGTTCATTTATGATTGCCTAAGGCTCATGTTGAAGCTCCAGTTTCAGGGTCAATAATTTTGGCTGGGGTGTTATTAAAGTTAGGGGGGTATGGTTTATTGCGGGTATTTAAGGTTTTGTTGATATCAGGTCTAATATTCAATTATATTTGAGTAGGTATTAGATTGGTAGGAGGGGTACTAGTGAGTTTAATATGTTTACGCCAAACGGATTTAAAGGCACTTATTGCTTATTCTTCTGTCGCCCATATAGGAATTGTATTAGGGGGCCTAATAACATTAAGTTATTGGGGATTTTGTGGTGCTTTCACTTTAATAATTGCTCATGGACTTTGTTCGTCAGGTTTATTTTGTTTAGCAAATATTTCTTATGAACGGTTGGGGAGACGAAGTCTACTGATTAACCGGGGATTAATAAATTTTATACCTAGAATAACTTTATGATGATTTTTATTAAGTTCATGTAATATAGCAGCTCCCCCATCTTTAAATTTACTAAGAGAAATTAGTTTGTTGAATAGTTTAGTAAGATGAACATGAACGAGAATGTTCATGTTAGGTCTCTTATCTTTTTTTAGAGCAGCTTACACTTTATATTTATATTCTTATAGTCAACACGGTAAGATTTATTCAGGGGTGTATGCTTGTGCTAGAGGGTATGTTCGTGAGTACTTATTATTATTTCTACATTGGGTTCCTTTAAATTTGCTAATCTTAAAGAGTGAGCCATGTGTTCTTTGGTTATAACAGATACTTAGGTAATTTAATTAAAATATTGATTTGTGGTGTCAAACATATGGGGTTATACTCATCTTAGGTCGTGTTATGATCTATATCAATTTGTTTTGTAAGATTTATTAGTTTGTTTTCAATGGCTTTAATTTTAGTCAGTAGAGGTTTTTACTTCATTATACAGGATTTAGTTTATTTTATTGAATGGGAGGTACTATCATTAAATTCAGGAAGAATTGTTATGACTTTCTTATTTGATTGAATATCTTTAATTTTTATGGGGTTTGTATTGTTTATTGCATCATTAGTAATTTATTATAGAGAAGAATATATGGCGGGTGATTTGAGAATTAATCGTTTTATTATTTTAGTTTTAATGTTTGTTTTATCTATAATATTTTTAATTATTAGACCTAATCTTATTAGAATTTTATTAGGATGAGATGGGTTAGGTCTTGTATCTTATTTGTTAGTAATTTATTATCAAAATGTAAAGTCTTATAATGCGGGTATATTAACCGCATTATCAAATCGGATTGGTGATGTTGCATTATTATTAGCAATTGCTTGAATGTTAAATTTCGGGAGTTGAAATTATATTTATTATCTAGAATGTAGACGAGAAAGTTTTGAAATAGGAGTTATTGGGGCTTTAGTTGTTTTAGCTGCTATAACAAAAAGTGCCCAGATTCCTTTTTCGTCTTGGCTCCCAGCAGCTATAGCTGCTCCTACACCCGTTTCAGCTTTAGTTCATTCATCAACTTTAGTTACAGCAGGGGTATATTTATTAATTCGATTTAATGTATTATTGGCCGGTCAGTGGTTAGGAAGAGCTTTACTTCTTTTTGCTGGATTAACAATATTTATAGCGGGCTTAGGGGCTAATTTTGAGTTTGATTTGAAGAAAATTATTGCTTTATCAACACTTAGACAATTAGGGCTAATAATGAGAATTTTGGCCATAGGATTCCCTAAATTAGCTTTTTTCCATTTATTAACTCATGCTTTATTTAAGGCTTTATTATTTATATGCGCGGGAGCGATTATTCATAATATGAAGGATTCACAGGACATTCGATTTATGGGGGGTTTAGTTAATCAGATGCCATTGACCTCTTCATGTTTTAATTTATCAAACTTGGCTTTATGTGGTATACCTTTTTTAGCGGGCTTTTATTCGAAGGATTTAATTTTAGAAGTTGTGTCGTTAAGATATGTAAATATATTTAGTTTTATTTTGTATTTTTTTTCAACAGGTTTAACTGTGTGCTATTCTTTACGGTTGGTGTATTACTCAATAAGAGGGGATTTTAATACCGGGTCTCTTCATCCTTTAAGTGATGAGGGGTGAGTTATATTACGGGGCATAATAAGTTTATCATTTATGGCAATTTTAGGGGGGAGAGTCTTATCTTGAGTTTTATTCCCTACTCCTAGAATGATTTGTTTACCTTTAAGTTTAAAGACTTTAGCTTTAACAGTGAGAGTATCGGGGGGTTGACTAGGGTATGAGTTAGCTAAGTTTTCTTTAAGCTATCAGCTACAAACCTTACGCTTGCATTTAATAACAAGTTTCATGGGGTCTATATGATTTTTACCAATAATGACTACTTACGGTGTTAGAGGTGCCCCTCTTCGTTTAGGGAGTTATGTGGGGAAGTCTTTTGATCAAGGGTGAAGTGAATATTTAGGGGCACAGGGGTTATATAAATTATTTTCTTCTTGGTCATCATTGAGCCAAGGATGGCAGAATAATGATTTAAAAACTTATTTAATTAGATTTATATTTTGAGTAATTATTTTATTAATTCTAGTTATTTTCTACTTAAGTAGCTTATAAAAGAGCATGACATTGAAGCTGTTAGGGAGGTTAATTTAACCCTTAAGTAAATATTAGGCTAAAAACTGTTCATTTATAAAAGTGAGGCCTTTATTTTTACAGTGAAAATGTAATGTTTGGTTTAAACTATATAAATAGAAATGTAAACGGAATTTAACCGCTAAAGGGAAAAGTTAGCAGCTTTTTCTTGGGCATCACATTTCCTTAATTGGGATAAATTATTCAATGATATCATTAACAGTGATACGCCTCTTTTTGGCTTCAATTAATAAGTAAGGATAAAATTTTATCAAGGGTCAGGTCGAAACTGAATGCAAATATTCGCTTCTTACTTAAGACAGATTGAATACACAATACCTTTTAGATGCAAACCAAATGTTATACTTAACTACAGTCCTATTCAGCTCATTCTAAAGCACCCTGGTTTCATTCATGGTAAAGCCCAATTAGTAGAATGGCCAAGAAAAATCCTCTGACTGCTATTCAAATAGTTAAATTTGATAGAGGTAGAATGATAATTATGGGTAGGAGGAGGGCAATTTCTACATCAAAAATTAGAAAGATTACAGCGATTAGAAAGAAACGCAAGGAGAAGGGGAGTCGTGAAGATCTTTTGGGGTCAAATCCGCATTCAAAGGGGGATCTTTTTTCCCGATCAATGATGGATTTTTTAGAAAGGATTGAAGCTAATGTTATAACTACAGAAGATAGAATAATGATAATGGATGCAATTATTAGTAAAGTTAAAATTATTTATCCTGAATTATTTCAGTCCTTTTGATTGGAAGTCAATTATACAAATTATACTAGATAAATAGGTTATCTTCCTCATCAGTAAATAGAGATGTAAAGGAATAATCAGACTACGTCAACAAAGTGTCAGTATCAGGCTGCGGCTTCAAATCCGAAGTGGTGATTGGCCGAGAAATGATAAAAGGAATGGCGAACTAAACAAACCAATAAAAAAGTTGTTCCAATAATTACGTGAAGACCATGGAAGCCCGTAGCTACATAGAAAGTAGATCCGTATACAGCGTCAGAAATAGCAAATGGGGCTTCGATATATTCATAGGCTTGTAGAATAGTGAAATAAACCCCTAAGACTACTGTAAAGAATAGCCCCTGAAGTCTTTGAGTGTGATTACTCTCTATTAATCCGTGGTGGGCTCAAGTTACTGTTACCCCTGAGGCCAGAAGAATGGCAGTATTTAAAAGGGGAATTTGAAGGGGGTTAAAGGGGACAATTCCCGCTGGAGGTCATATAGCCCCAAGCTCACAGGCTGGGGCAAGACTTCTGTGGAAGAAGGCTCAAAAGAATCTTAGGAAAAAGAATACTTCGGAGATAATGAATAGAATTATTCCTCATCGTAGGCCTAAAGTCACAGGGTAGGTGTGGAGACCCTGGAAGGTTCCTTCTCGAGTGATGTCTCGTCATCATTGGAGTATTGTCAGGGATGTAATTAATAAACCTAAAAGAAGGAGGGATATATCGTAATGGTGGAATCATTTAACAAGACCTGAAACGGTCACTAAGGCTCCAATGGCCCCTGTTAGGGGCCACGGACTTTGATCAACTAGATGATAAGGATGATTAGCGTGCGCGGACATTAGTTAACTTCTCTGGCGTAAAGGGTTCTTAAAACAGCAAATACATAAGATTGAATAATTGCAACAGCAGATTCTAGAACTAAGAGGGCAATTTGTGCGACGATTAGAAGGGACAGGATTGAGTATGTTAAACTAGGTCCTGTATTACCTAATAATGTTAGTAATAAATGGCCAGCAATTATATTGGCAGCTAATCGAACGGCTAAAGTTCCAGGTCGAATAACATTACTAATAGTTTCAATACAAACCATAAAAGGTATTAAAACTGCTGGGGTTCCTTGAGGAACAAGATGAGCAAACATATGTTGGGTGTGATTAATTCAACCGTAAAGTATAAAGCTTAATCATAAAGGGAGAGCTAAGGCTAGGGTGAGTGTCAGATGACTTGAGCTAGTAAACACATAGGGGAAAAGTCCGAGAAAGTTATTAAATAAAATCAATGAAAAAAGGGAAATAAATATGAAAGTTCTCCCCAAGTGTCCTGTAGGCCCTAAAAGTGTTTTGAACTCATTATGGAGAGTTAGTATAATTTTGTTTCAAATTAGGGTATACCGAGAGGGTATAAATCAATAAAGTGATGGAATTAATAGAAGTCCTAAGACTGTGCTTGATCAATTTAATGAAAGGTTTATAATACTAGTAGAGGGGTCAAAAACAGAGAATAAGTTTGTTATCATTTTCAGCTTATTGGGGTTTGAAAAATAGACTTTTCTTGAGAATCGGGGGTCTGAGGTAAGAAAGAGTAATAATTAACGCAATTAAAAATTAATAAAATTACAGAAAAGGCAAAAAATAAGCCTAATCATCTGATGGGGGCTATTTGAGGCACTAAAGAATACTAGATTAATACTAGTAATTTTAGTATGACATACTAAGGTTAAGTTTAACTAATTCTTTCATCAGAAGTAATTGCGAGATTACTATAAAATGGTTTAAGAGACCACTACTTGCTTTCAGTCATCTGATGAGGCTTCTCTTACAGATGAAATTCAATTAACGAATGTTCCTGTAGGGACACTTTCAATTACGATAGGTATAAAAGAATGGTTAGCTCCGCAGATTTCTGAGCATTGTCCAAAAAATAAGCCGGGTCGTCTAAGTAAAAAACTAGTCTGATTTAATCGACCAGGTGTCGCATCAACCTTTACCCCTAAGGCGGGAACAGTTCACGAATGAAGAACATCTGCAGCAGTTACAAGTATTCGGACTTGGGTATTTATTGGGAGAACAGCTCGGTTGTCAACATCTAAAAGACGAAAACCATCAGTGTTTATTTCATGATAAGGGATCATATAAGAGTCGAATTCCACATTTATGAAATCAGAATATTCATAGCTTCAGTATCACTGGTGGCCAATAGTTTTAAGGGTCAAAGCAGGGTCTCTAACTTCATCTAATAGGTATAACAATCGTAGGGAGGGTAGGGCAATAAAAACTAAAGTGACAGCTGGCAGGATAGTTCAAATTATTTCAATGGTTTGTCCATCTAAGAGGTATCGATTAATTAGGGGGTTAAAAAATATTGTAGCCATAATATAACTGACTAAAGTAGTAATTATAATTAAAATTAAAAGAGCGTGATCATGAAAGAAAGTGAGTTGTTCTATCATTGGGGATGCTCTGTCTTGGAGACTTAAATTTGCTCAGGTTGCCATTAGTTTTAGAATTTTAAAAAGAGGGGGGGAGAGGAAATATAAAGATCCCTATGAGGAGAAATTCTCCCATATTTGGAGCTTAAATCCATTGCACTATTCTGCCACATTGGGAGTATAAGATTATTAGAGGTTTTCTAATAAATAAGATTTAATAAGAAAGTAATTCCTAATTTATAAGAATTTATAAATTATGAGATTCCCCCGGATAGGTGCCCGTTAAGATTGGGAGTTCAGCATAACTATGTTCTGCGGGCGGGAGATTTTGGTATCATTCAATTGAGCTAGTTATTTGAAGGGGAAATAGGGCTACGCGGTTAGTAATCATACTTTCTCAAATAATAAAAATGAGGAAGAGTACACCAATAAGGGAAATAGTTGACCCAACAGAAGAAACGACATTTCAAGCTGTGTAAGCATCTGGGTAATCGGAATATCGTCGGGGTATACCAGCTAATCCTAAGAAGTGTTGAGGGAAAAAAGTCATATTTACTCCTACAAATATAATAGTAAATTGAATTTTTAATCATAAAGGATTTATAGTGAGACCAGTGAATAGGGGATATCATTGGATAAATCCGGCTATAATGGCGAATACAGCTCCTATCGATAGAACGTAATGGAAGTGAGCAACAACATAATAAGTATCATGGAGAATGATATCGACTGAAGAATTCGCAAGTACTACCCCTGTTAACCCTCCAATAGTAAAAAGGAAAATGAAACCCAGGGCTCATAATAAGGCTGGTCTATAATTTAATTGTGAACCATGAAGTGTAGCCAATCAACTAAAAATTTTAATTCCAGTTGGGACAGCAATAATTATTGTGGCTGAAGTAAAGTAAGCTCGGGTATCAACGTCCATTCCAACTGTAAATATATGATGAGCTCATACAACAAATCCTAAAAGACCAATTGATAGTATAGCGTAAATTATCCCTAATGACCCAAATGCTTCCTTTTTACCACTTTCTTGTCTGACAATATGAGAAATTAACCCAAATCCTGGTAAAATTAAAATGTAGACTTCTGGGTGACCAAAGAATCAAAATAAATGTTGGTATAGAATTGGATCACCTCCTCCTGCTGGATCAAAAAAGGAAGTATTTAGATTTCGGTCAGTTAGAAGTATAGTGATAGCTCCGGCTAACACAGGAAGTGACAGCAGAAGAAGTAGGGCAGTGATAGCTACAGCTCAGACAAAGAGGGGTATTCGATCAAGAGTTATTCCTCTTGAACGTATATTAATTACAGTAGTAATAAAATTTACGGCTCCAAGAATTGAGGATACACCTGCTAAGTGGAGTGAAAAGATAGCCATATCAACTGAGGCTCCAGCATGGGCAATCCCAGCAGAAAGAGGAGGGTAAACTGTTCAACCAGTCCCAGCTCCGTTTTCGACTAAGCTACTCGCTAATAATAAAGTCAAAGAAGGGGGCAGCAATCAAAAACTTATATTATTTATTCGAGGGAAGGCCATGTCTGGGGCCCCTAGCATTAAGGGAACTAACCAATTTCCGAAACCTCCAATTATGATGGGCATTACTATAAAGAAAATTATAACAAAAGCGTGGGCTGTGACAATCACATTATAGATTTGATCGTCACCAATGAGGGATCCTGGTTGACCTAATTCAGCTCGAATAAGGAGACTGAGGGAAGTTCCAACCATTCCGGATCAAGCACCAAAAATGAAATATAGGGTTCCAATATCTTTATGATTTGTTGAGAAAAGCCATTGTCGCGGTAAAATGGCTGAGAATTAGGCGATAGATTGTAAATTTATTTAGGAGGAGTAACCTCTTTTACCAAGCCTTATAGTCAATTGATGATATCAGACTGCAATTCTGGAGGAGTAAATATTGATTTACTAAGGCTTAAAGAAATTTCTTTATTTATAACTTTGAAGGCTATGAGTTTATTTAACTTAAAGCCTTAAAAAATATGGAATAATATTGAACACACTACTAATCCTAAAGTCGACGTTATTGAGAGGGATAGGACTAGAATTTGTATGAAATTATTTTGTGAGTAATTACTATTTCAAAGTGTTTCAGAGTATGTCATTATAAATGCCCCGAAGGTTAATCGTAAATAGTAAAAGAGGGTTAGTAAAGTAAGGACAACTATTGTAGAAATTAATAAGATTAAATTGGCTTCTACTATAGATTGAATAATAATTCATTTGGGTAAGAATCCAATGAATGGGGGCAATCCTCCTAGTGATAAAAATGAAGTGAAAATAGCAAATTTGACAAGAGGGGAGGTAAAGTTTATAGAAAAGATTTGATTAATATGGAATAACTTGAAGGTCTGGAGAATAAAGATAATCGTAGTGGTTAAAAATGTATATATAAAAAAGTATAAATTTCATAAATTTTCACCTAATGCTAGGGCTGCAATTAGTCACCCTAAGTGATTAATTGATGAATAGGCTAAAATTTTACGTAAAGAAGTTTGGTTTAAACCCCCTAAAGATCCGATTAGTACTGACAGAATAATAATTAGGGCCGTGAATGTATTTATAGTTAAATTATATGAAAGGAGCATTAGAGGGGCAATCTTTTGTCATGTTATTAGAGTCAGCGAGTTCATTCAATTTAATCCTTCCATAACACCTGGGAATCAAAAATGGAAGGGGGCAGCCCCCATTTTTAATAGTAAAGAAGAATTAATAAGAATAGATAAGAAAGAATTTTCAACAATTAAAGAATTTGGAAATCTAGAAATTAAAGAAGATAAAATAACAGTAAAGAGAAGCGTCGCTGAAGCTAATGCTTGGGTTAAAAAATATTTTAAAGAAGCCTCTCTAGACAATAGATTATTTGGGTTTGTTATTAAAGGGATAAAAGAAAGGAGATTAATTTCTAAGCCAATTCAGGCTCCAAATCAAGAATTTGCAGAAATAGAAATTAGAGTACCTCTTATGAGAGTTATCAGAAATAAAAGTTTGGTTGGATTATTAAACATTAGAAAGAAGAAGATTAAAACTTCTATAAATGGGGTATGAACCCAGTAGCTTAGTTAGCTTATCTTTCTAGGTATATCTTAGTGTACGGTGCACAAAAGTTTTTGATACTTTAAGTAATAGTTCAATTCTATTGGATATAATGAAGGTAAATAGAATTTACATGATCTATCCTATCAAGATAACCCTTTAATCAGGCACTTCATT